CCTAACTTAAAGTCAGAATAATAAGAATTCGTTATAATGGTGGTTATCCTTTTCTTTTTAGAAAAAATAATAGAGATATTTTCCGCTGAAAAACGAAGGCTAAAACTTGAGTTTAGTGGAAAAAAAAGCCCTTTATCAGATTTGAACCGATGACTTACGCCTTACCATGGCGTTACTCTACCACTGAGTTAAAAGGGCCGTTTTATTCAATTCATGAATTAGCCATTTTTTTTTCATTATGAGTCTACTGCATATATGTATATATGTACTATATGTACATAATATATACGTATATGCATAGGAGTTCATTCAGGAACAATAAATTGGATTTACTCCAAAATAAGATTATTATTTTGAATTTTTGAAAAAAAAATTCTAAAAAATCATAACATAAAAGAAAGTAGGAAAGATTTTTTGGATCTAGTCATACCATTAGACTATATTGACAATTCCAAAAAACTGCTCATACTATATAGTATGATGATGGTCGGGCGTATATGCCCCTATCGTCTAGTGGTTCAGGACATCTCTCTTTCAAGGAGGCAGCGGGGATTCGACTTCCCCTGGGGGTAGGGTACTATGAAAGGAAGTTGATCATAGATTATCGATAAGCCTAGAATGAATTCTTCCTGGGTCGATGCCCGAGTGGTTAATGGGGACGGACTGTAAATTCGTTGGCAATATGTCTACGCTGGTTCAAATCCAGCTCGGCCCAATAATTCACCGCTCCATGAATATGATATAACCAATTTGTCTTCCATAAATGGAAATGCCTAATCCGTAGAAATAAAGAGAAAGGATCAATTTTTTTTCTCTATCCCTATTTTTCTCTTTCTGATCTTTCTAAGGATCTAATTCATGATACTTTACTTAATTAAGTAAAGTATCATGAAAAGCAAACAAAAAAGTTTAGTTCTTTTTTCTGATTGATTATCCACTTTTGGCCGTAAAATAATTATTGGTTACTAGTAATCCGTGTCACTCTCACTATAGCCCATATTATATGTGGATATGATATCAGTATATCATTCCTGTCTTTCTTACAATACGACGACTAGGACTAGAATGTTCTTATGATTACATTAAGAATATGTATGCCATACACCTCGCTGGGATTGTAGTTCAATTGGTCAGAGCACCGCCCTGTCAAGGCGGAAGCTGCGGGTTCGAGCCCCGTCAGTCCCGAACTAGGATCCGGTGAATTTATCAATTTATCTCTCTCTTTTCACGGAAAAGGGGGACAGGAAGCAAGATCTAATCCCCAGTGGGGATCCTTATTTCTTTTGTTTTTTATTTCGCATTTATCATCACACAAATATGGATACGGGAATTTAAAATCTTTCCACTACTCCCGATTGATAAAGGAGAGACATATCATATGTACATTAGTACAATTGGTGGTATTACTATATTCAGTATTTTTAGAGATACCATCCTCGTCTTACTTTCTTTTTCGATTGTTCTTGATCAATGAAATGGAGTAGAGTGATCCTATTTTACCGGGAGTACATACAAAAATGGTATTCGTTTATTGTACGATGGACAATGAACTTAACATAATTACCCCGACAGAGTACTTTTCAGGTTAAACCACACCTTTTCTAGTTCTGACTTTGTTTGTGTATCCTCAATGACTAATTGTAAACAATCTATCTCATTCTCATTCAAATTGTAGACATCATTTTTGATGTATGCATTCCAGTACAAATAAATACAAGAAAGAGGATACTAATAAAATAAAAGAAAAGACCGAGCAAGGACCCTTTTCAGTAAATTTGTTGGAATATTTGATCTTTTTTATTTAATCCCTTTTTTTCCATCTCACCTCGTTTGGGTCTGTGTGTGACCCATAGAATACCGGTCATATAATACCTCATAATTGTAAGTATAATACACAGGAAGGAGAGTTGTATAAGATAAGGAAGACAGTAGGTTATAGAAAAGAAGAAGTGGAAGAGGATGAAAAATCCAATGGGATTCCTGATCCAATAAAAAATCCCATTTCGTAATTAGTATGGATAAAGGATCTTCCCATGTTATACTATTCAATTCTCGACGATGAATCGATTTGATAGATCAGATATTGTTATTCATAATATTGATCCTATTCAGTATCATCAGGATCAATTCATCCCAATGAATTTACAGGAGTTAAATTTCTCATCTCTATGGGATTACATCCCGAGTTATTGCGAAGAAAAAAATAAATAAATAATGAAATTATGGAAGTCAATATTCTCGCATTTATTGCTACTGCACTGTTCATTCTAGTTCCTACTGCTTTTTTACTTATTATCTACGTAAAAACAGTCAGTCAAAATGATTAATTTGAATCTGAATTATTAGTTCTTATCAATCCTTTTTTCAATGATTGAAGAAATGAAAGAAAGGGATTAAAAGAAAATTCCAAGTCTTAAATGAAATGATCTGGTTGGAATCATAAAGTGTGGTAGAAAGGACTATATATAGTCCTTTCTACCACACTTTAGAGTATTTTATATTATCTAATATTGTATACAATGATATTATCATATAAAGTTGTATTGTATACAGATATAGACTTTATCTAAATGGAGGGTTTATATAGATCAATTTACAATATGTATGTATATGATGTATTAGATGTACATCTAATCTAAATAGTAGACTAGTACATCTAGTAGACTAGTACATCGAAATAGCAGTCTAATTCTATTTCTTTTTTTCGCTACATCCACTCGATTTCGATCAACCCAAAATAATCGAAGGCCAATTCTTCTAATTCCTAGGTTTCTTATAATTTTATATATAGGTTCCGGGATCCATCAAAAGAATCAATAGAGGAAGAATAGTATAGGAATATACTATAGCAAAAGAAAACAAAACCAAGGAATTTTTTTGATTTCCCATCCCAAGAAGTCATTGATTGAGCCATTAACAGATCATTTACGAAGTTCTATGGTAACTTCTTCAGATTTTGAAAGGAAGTAGATTAGTAAAGGGGACTCGGACCATTTTTCATGCTTAAACATGACATGAGATGAGTCAAAAAAGCATAAAAAAATCTCTAGGAGTCTAAAATGTTAAATGTATGATATGTGGTGGATCACTCAGCGGAAGAAAGATCTAATTTTATTATGTGTAGAACCTCTTTGGACAACCACTAGTCACTTCCAGTAGAAAGTAAGTATCGTCGTAATCTAATAGCAGAACGATTTGTTCTTAGAACAGTGAAAATAAAGAAAGAGAGAAACAAATAAAGAAAAAACTAGGGATTGGTTTTTTCTCATTGTAATATCCATAATTCTGGTAAGAAGAGGTTTATCCAAACAGAATATTTAGGAGGAATTCGGTTGGAAAAAATTTCCTATCATGCGTAGATTTGAGTTTTGAAATACAACTAAACTATAGTAATCATTCGTTGTTTGATCGAATGGTTATTATTCATTATTGTCTTTCCAGTATAATTTTGAAAGAGAGACAAGCTTTTTAAAAATAAAGCTTCGAAAAACGATCAATGCAAAACGATCAATTAAACAATTGATACAATTCGATTACTCAATCGATTACTCAATCGATTACTCAATCGATTACTCAATCAATTATTAATATACCTAGAGTCCACTCCTTCCCCATACTACGAGTGAAAGGGAAAATGTAAAGACTACCATTAAAGCAGCCCAAGCGAGACTTACTATATCCATGTGAATTATATCTCCTATTTCTATGAAGGAATTATTCCATTATTGATCAATAATCATAGTAGAATCAATGGCGCAGAGTCAAAATAGGATTCTGACTTAAGGCTATTGATGAACCAATTCAATGAATCCACTCGTAACAGATTCTTTATAGGATTTCTGGTAGAATTGGGAAGTATTAAGTAAAAATATGATACACACACCTTTTCCTTGCAAATTGCAAAGGAATGCTCCTAATGGAACATGTGGGAATAGTAAGACCTATTGTTTGTTTTGTTACCTTTCTTTCATAAGAAAAAAAAAAAAAAATATACCATCAAGATAGATAACTATCTATTGGATACCTACATTTCCTATTTGATCTAAGCCTTACTGTCTTTCTTTCTGTGAAAGAATGGGGAGACATCACTACCATTATTACATACATTTTTTTTGTAATCTCCTTACACGACCAAAGAAATCTTTTTTTTTTTTTTTACTTTGACTCTGTTATTCTATAAGATAAGAGCCGACCAACCATCCTGATTGAATGTTTGAGTACTCGGAGTCTCTCGTAAGTATGGATACAAAGTATCTTCAGTCCTTTCCACAACTCCTAAATTGATTTCCCATCAGTCTATCCAATCTAATTCCAGACAGAGTCAGTAGACCCTACGTTAGTGTAGGTAGTGTAAGATAATTAGGAAGTCTTGATAGTCTTTCGTATAATCTTTTCTTCAATCCTAGGAGCAAAAATGGAATGTCCTTTAGGAACCTTTGGATACCAAGATTTCTGACCTCTTACTTTCGTAGTTCTGGAATTAATAAGTAAGCCTTACCTCATCCCTATTGGTATATCTGTTTGGGCCGCTACCCAGAACCCAAACAGAACCAGATTTTGAGAAAACAACTTACAGTCTTTTATAGAACTATGTATTCTATAAATCAAGTATCGACAAGCTCCGTCCTTTGCCTTTGCTTATGCAGGGCAAGAATTTGTCGAGTTCTATTCTATCAGTAGAATAAGAAATTCTAAGTATTTTGTTGATCAGGCGACACCCAGATTTGAACTGGGGATAAAGGATTTGCAGTCCCCTGCCTTACCGCTTGGCCATGCCGCCAAATCCGATCCAAAATCGATGAAAATATTATTCATCCACATTTTATTACTAATTGTTTGTTTTTTCAGAGGGGGATTACTGAACCCTTTTTTTCTTTTTTATTTGTTTTTTGATCTTGAATCTCATTGTGCTTATCCCTTTTCAATCTCTTTCCAAAAATGAATTCTTGTTTCTTATGGGATCTAGTTTAGATTATTCTCTTCGATTGATTGTATCTCAA